ACTCCCAAAGGACCCGCGTATTCGGGTCCAATACGTTGCTGTATCCCTGCGGATATTTCTCTTTCTAACCAAACAATTACTAGAACACCCAGTGTGATTCCTAATACAAGAATTAAAATAGGGACAAGCATCCATATGATCCCATACGTTTCTTTTAAGGATTCCAGTCTGGAAAAAGAATGGATAGCTTCTATTTCTGTTATATCAATTATCATTTCAACGATCAACTTCTCCCATAATGATATCTATACTACCTAGTATCGTCATAATATCAGCCAATTTCATTCTTTTAACTAACTGCGGAAGAATTTGCAAGTTGATAAACCCCGGCGGTCGGATTTTCCACCTCCAAGGAAAAACACTCTGATCTCCGATCAGAAAAATTCCCAATTCTCCTTTTGGTGCTTCGACTCTTACATAAAGTTCTTGCTTGGACAATTCAAAAGTGGGAGAAGGCTTTTTACTAATAAATCGATATTCAAAATCATTCCATTCAGAGTCTTTTATTCTATCAAAGCGCCGGCTTTCTAAATTCTCATAGGGCCCCCCTGGAATTTCTTCCAAGGCTTGTTGGATTATTTTTATGGATTCTGTCATTTCACCGATTCGTACTAAATAACGAGCTAATGAATCCCCCTCTTTTTGCCATTGAATTTCCCAATCAAATTCGTCATAACACTCATAACGATCAACTTTACGAAGATCCCATTGTATTCCGGAAGCTCGTAGCATTGGCCCCGATAAACCCCAATTTAGTGCTTCTTCTCCGCCAATAATACCTACACCTTCAACTCGTTCTAAAAAAATAGGATTTCGCGTAATAAGCTTTTGATATTCAGCAACCCCAGTTAAAAAATAATCGCAAAAATCTAAACATTTATCTATCCAGCCATAAGGTAGATCGGCAGCGACCCCTCCGATACGAAAATAATTATGCATCATGCGCATACCGGTAGCAGCTTCGAATAGGTCATATATCAATTCTCGTTCTCGAAAAATATAGAAAAAGGGGGTCTGTGCCCCAATATCTGCCATAAAAGGGCCAAGCCATAACAAATGAGAAGCGATACGACTCAACTCCAGCATAATAGCTCTAATATAGCTAGCCCTTTTAGGTACTTGAATATTGCCTAACTGTTCAGGTCCATTTACGGTTATTGCTTCTGTAAACATGGTAGCTAAATAATCCCAACGTGTTACATAAGGCAAATATTGTATAATTGTTCGATTTTCCGCAATTTTCTCCATTCCTCTATGTAAATAACCCAATATAGGTTCACAGTCAATAACATCTTCACCGTCGAGAGTAACGATCAGTCGAAGAACACCATGCATTGATGGGTGGTGAGGCCCCATATTCACTATCATGAGGTCATTTCTTGTAATTGGTGTAATCATAAGTTTTTCCCGAGTCAGTCTTCCATGCATTTCTGAAAGTAAAAAGAAGTTCATTAAAATTTAAACGACTAAGTTCATCAAATCATGCTTCAAATTAACGAGTTTTTATTTCTCGAATATCCAACTTATTAATTAATTCTTTATAGCGTCCTCTACTTCTTTTTGACAAATAGACTAGTAGTCGTTGACGTTTTCCCAAAATTTTTCGCAAACCTCTCTGAGATGAAAAGTCTTTTTTGTGCAATTCCAAATGTGAAGTAAGCCTCCTTATCTTAGTGGTGAAACTGAATACTTGAAATTCCACCGACCCTCTATTTTCTTCGTTTTCTTTTTGAGAAATAATCGAAATGACTGAATTTTTTACCATAAAAAAATTTCCCTTTTTTCCTTATACAGATATGGATTTTACCGATCAGTAATAATAATGCTATTAATTTCTATGCGATATATACAATAAATTAATCCAAATAACTCCTAATTTTCTGAATTCAAACCAACCACTAATCAATTGAATTTGAAATCCTATTTAGATAGGAATAAAAAAATGATTGGTACGTTTTCGCATCGAAGAATTTAGACCTAAAATACAGAAGCTTCTATTGATTTATTTCAAGATCTAATGGAGATATTATTCATATCTACTTCATATTGGATACTAGAATGAGATGTGAGACAAGAAAAACACATGATCTGATCTGTATATTTGTTTACTTTCATATACCCTATAATTATATATAGGGTATATAGAAATATGATATAGGATATATAGAAAAAAGTGTATTATTCACAAAATTTCAATCGCGGATACAGATATATTCTTAACATACTGAAACGACTGCCGTTATTGGTATCAAACCAATAACGATCCATACAAGCTAAATCTTCTAATCGATAATTAGGCCAAAGAAAAAGCTTTAATTTCATTAATTGATTTTTTTCTCTATCAAGATGGTTATTGTCGTGTGAAACTTGGCTGATGTTTGTTACGTTCTTTTCATTCCAAAATACTGGATTTCTATCTATATAATTTTTATTCTTTGAACTGAAACAAATTAGAATTCTCACTTTTCTACGACGTTTAAACGATAAAATATTTTCCGGAACAAGTAAATCAAAATGCTTTTTGTTTCTATTTTCGGTTATTCTTTGATATGGTAAAATAGTTTCATCAAAATTTTTCTTAGAAACATATCTTTGTTCTTGATATTTTTGATTAATTTGATGCTTACTCTTATGAAACAACGAAATACCTATGGTTTGGTACATAATAAATTGTCCATCTTTTTTGTCAGACAACCGGAGTGGTTCTACAGTCAATACGCCTTTCTTCATCAATTCTGAGATAGTTAAATTCCTTTGAATCAACATTATATCCAAACTAATTTCTCTTTTTTCAATGGAGGATATAATAATTTTTCTTGGATCTATCAGTCTAAGCAGGAGACAATAGACCTTGGTATTATTGATCATTCTTTGATTCAAAGCTGCGTTCCCTCTCAATTGAAAAAGCAAATAACGTTTCAGGAAGAAATCTAGTTCTGTTTCTGTATTGCTTTTGTATTGTTTTTTCTTTTTCTCCTTTATCACGTCCCAGCTTGCATAATTTTCTTCAATATCTTTTTCTTGTGAGAGGACGGATTCGCGATCTCCTTGGCTTATGCGTTCGTTTTCTTCTTCAGTTCGATGCTTTTTATTCGATGCTATCAACAAATTTATCTTTTTCTTTTCATTAATTTTTTTATTTTTACTACTTAAATTTAAAAAAAGTAATTTGCTTGGTATAAACCAAGGTTTCATTTTATATGCCTTATAAAGTAACACAAATTCTGGCCAAAATTCCAGATTCGATATAGGGCGCTTTAGCATTTTTTCATTCATTCCCATCCAATCAAGAAACCCCTTGTGGGAGTTTAGCGAATTGGTTTCTGGAATCATAAGATAAAAAAAATCTTTTTTAGAAATTATTTGAGAGTTATTAGTACGAATTTGAGCATTTTTTTGATTCCTATTGATATCAATTATGATCCAGGCCTCAATATCGACTTTTTGTCTAAGATAAAAATGGAAAATTTTCCAATCAAAATATTTTCTATCAGCCGGTTTTTCCATATATGGAATATCAACCTGCCCTAGATCCTTTGGAATAGGGATGTTCCTCCATATATCAAAAAGGGCTTTTTTAGCCTTGTTATAAGTATAAGAAATTTCTTGGTTTTTATTTACTTCAAGGGGAGGTCTATAAAAAAAGCATTCCGTTTTATTTTCATTATTAATAAATTTATATGATAAAAGATTATATCTATAGGATTTTCGAAAATTATCTTTTTCATTAGATAATAAATCTACTTCATATTTTTTTTTGTAACCAACTAATAGGTCTTTTTCAAATGAATGCCGCTTGTTTAAATTTTCCTTTTGAGCTATACAACGCTGGCGAACTCTATTTCGCCGCTTTTCTGGTATTAATATAGACCATCTGATCGGAGATAAATGGTATTGAAAACGCCCTTTTAACCAGTTTTTCCATTGATTCGTTTCATAGTCCGGAAGTTTCTTATTTGCTAATTTCGAATTAACCATTCCTTGTCTTTCAAAAGAATCCCTTATTTTAGGCTTAAGAAAAGGGGGTATTTTTTGATATTGAACAACAGATCTTACCGAGTTACTAATTTTTATTTGTGATAATTTGTAAAATACATAGGCTTGTGACATGTAGGATAAGTCATAAAAAATACGTGAATTTTCTTTAATATTACTAATCTTATCAAGTGGCTTTTTTATAGTCGAAATAAAAGAAATTGGAGTTTTCTTTTTTGTATTAATTTTTGCTTGTTTTCTTTCATTATTGTAAATCGATTTATCAATAATTTTTTTCGTTAATTTAATAAAAAGTTCTATATTTATTCTGGGAATATTAATGATAGATAAAAATATATCTGTGTAGATTTTTTCAATGAAAATTTTTAAAAAGGAGGGCAATTTACAGATTAATCGAGCATTTCTTCTTTTTAATATTTGCCATTTTTCAAATCTTTTAGCATTATAACTTGTTTTCTTAGGACTAAGATTATTTATTCTTGGAGTTACTTTTTTTTTCTCTTTTGAAATTCTTTCTATTTGATTTCGGATTGTACTTGTTCTATCAGTGAGATCCTTCATTTTTTTTTCTGTCAATGGAGAATTTGTCCAACTTGAAGATGCAATTTGACTAAACGATTCGTGAATTATCTGATTGCTTATCATGGAATCTTTTTCATCTTTAAGTTCGCTCGATTTATAGACTTCTCTTAATCTAAACAATAGAATTGGATTTACTTTTGAAAGTTTTTTTGTTCTATTTTTTCTAAAAAAAACACCCTCGATAACCCATTTTTTTATTTCTTTTGAAACGTTTCGAAGTAATTTTGTTTTTTCTTTGAAAACTGTTAAGACTTGAAAATACTTCTTTTTACGTTTTGCAATTAGTTTTTTTACTTCTTTTAAAACGGGTTTAAAAAAAGAAGGACGTTTTCGGGGTGCACCGAAAGGAAGTTCCGCTTCCATTCCCCAAGTTGTTAAAAAACAAAAATCATCTTTTTCTTTTTTCTTTTTCATTAGATCGT